GTAAAAAAATTCTTATAAAGTATTTGAAATTTGAATAATGGAGCCGTACATGTAAGTAACTCTATAGAAAATAAGGAGGGAGGTTATTAATTAAGGTATATATATGATTTTTTAGAAGTTCTGCTATGTAGTCTTGTTTTTGGGGTTTGGCAAGATATAAAATAATAGTATAGGAACTTAACGGGGGTAAGGGGGTTTGTTAAGATAATTTATTGGGTTTTCATACGCGCATGTGTGCACCTCCGTGTGCACCTCCGTGTGCACCTCCGTGTGCACCTCCGTGTGCACCTCCGTGTGCACCTCCGTGTGCACCTCCGTGTGCACCTCCGTGTGCACCTCCGTGTGCACCTCCGTGTGCACCTCCGTGTGCATCTAAATATAAATATTATGTCCTGATTCCATTAACTGAATAATTGCTCTTAGTAATATGTTATCGAGTAAATAATATTAAGCTATACAATAAAACTTAAGTTCTTCTTCTTGAATCGTTATGTCTTAAAATCATTAATCTATATGTACTCTATCAAGAGAATAAGTACGGTAGTAATAACTACTTCGGCCCCCATAGAGAATAAGCCCAGCTACAACTGTATTGGCGAGATTAAATGTTAGCGGAGTCATAGCAAGCTCTCCCCCCCCAAAAAAAGAGATACCAACCGCATGACACCACAGTTATGTGTCGGCATGGGCTGATTAGTCATTAGTCCATCGAGATGTCTTATTTAAGGGGAATGAGTGGGCGATTTTAGGTGAGATGGCCCTGAAGTAAGAACCAGATGCCAGGTAAAGTGTGAGAAATAGAAACCCCCAAGGTTGAATGGGCCCGGAGCGAGAAGAGGTATACTGCTCGCAAGGGTTGATGATTTCACGTGAGTTGGTAAACGAGAAATAACCCATTGGAGGTGATATGCGTAGGGACTTGAATTGATATAACTGTATGTACTATGTCCGATTAATAATATAATGTATTATGTACTGTTAAAGTAATATGTACATGCTTATATGCATGTGGAATAGAAAAGAATGTACGATATACATAAAATGTATTATGTACTGTTAAAGTAATATGTACATGCTTATATGCATGTGGAATAGAAAAGAATGTACGATATACATAAAATGTATTATGTACTGTTAAAGTAATATGTACATGCTTATATGCATGTGGAATAGAAAAGAATGTACGATATACATAAAATGTATTATGTACTGTTAAAATAGTATGTACATGCTTATATGCATGTGGAATAGAAGAGAATGTACGATATACATAAAATGTATTATGTACTGTTAAAATAGTATGTACATGCTTATATGCATGTGGAATAGAAGAGAATGTACGATATACATAAAATGTATTATGTACTGTTAAAATAGTATGTACATGCTTATATGCATGTGGAATAGAAGAGAATGTACAATATACATAGGCAAAGGATAAGTTTAGAAAATTTGATACTAAATGTTAAGGTTAATTACTATGAGTCTATGAATAAAGGTGGATTACAAGGAATAGTTTAAGATAGAATGTCAGCTTTGGGTGCTGATGGTGGGGCTGGTGCTTCTTCTTGATGTCTTAGGGGGATGTATGTCCCCATTGCTGATTTACAAGACCAGTGTATTGATTATACTACTAAGGCTTTATTTCTTCATTTTAAAAGTTGATTTTCAATTATACTTGTGATGGGTATAATTAAAAGAATTAATATGAAATAAATTATAGAAGCTAGTTGACCAATTACTACGAATGGGTGCTCAACTGGTTGGCCTCCAATTCAAGTTAATGTAAATAGGTCTGCTACTAGGATTCAGAATATACATTGGCTTATTGGTCGAAATATCATGCTTCGTTGTTTGGCTGTATGGAGGAGTGGAATAATTATTAGAATAGCGATTGATAGAACGAGGGCTAAGACTCCTCCAAGTTTATTAGGGATTGATCGTAAAATTGCGTAGGCAAATAAAAAGTATCATTCTGGTTTGATATGTGGTGGTGTGTTGAGGGGATTTGCGGGGATATAGTTGTCTGGGTCTCCTAGTATATCTGGAGAGAATAAGACTAAGGAAGATAGGGCGGTAATTATAATTAAAGCTCCTAAAATATCTTTAATAGTATAGTAGGGATGGAAAGGAATTTTGTCTGTATCCGAGTTTAATCCGGATGGGTTGTTTGAGCCGGTTTCATGTAAGAATAAGAGATGAACTCCTGCTAGTGCGGCTACGATGAAAGGAAGAATAAAGTGAAAAGCAAAAAACCGAGTTAAAGTGGCCTTATCGACGGAAAACCCCCCTCAGATTCATTCTACAAGATTAGTGCCAATGTAAGGGATGGCTGAGAGTAAATTAGTAATGACTGTCGCGCCTCAGAATGACATTTGACCTCAGGGAAGAACATACCCTATAAAGGCAGTAGCTATAACTGCAAATAGAAGTAGAACACCAATGTTTCATGTTTCAAGGTATATATAGGAGCCATAATATAATCCTCGTCCGACATGGAGGAATAGGCAAATAAAAAATATGGAGGCTCCGTTAGCGTGAAGATATCGAATTAATCAACCGTAATTTACATCGCGGCAGATGTGTGTAACGGAGGAGAAGGCGGTTATGGTGTCTGATGTATAGTGTATTGCTAGAAATAGTCCGGTTAGGATTTGTGCGATTAAGCAGATTCCTAATAAGGAGCCAAAGTTTCATCATGATGAAATATTTGAGGGTGCTGGTAGGTCAATAAAAGAGCTGTTAACAATTTTTATTAGTGGGTGGGTCTTTCGGATGTTATTCATAAGGTTTCTGTAGTTGAAGAACAACGATGATTTTTCATGTCATAGGTCGTGGTTAAGCCCATGTGGAAATTATGATGACATATATTGTTACTATTTTAAGTACCATTTTTGTAGTTAGTTTCGTAGGGTTTTCTTCAAAACCCTCACCTATTTATGGGGGTGTTGGATTAATCGTTAGTGGAGGAATTGGTTGTGGGATTGTGTTGAATTATGGTGGTTCGTTTTTAGGATTAATAGTATTTTTAATTTATTTAGGGGGGATGTTGGTTGTGTTTGGATATACTACGGCGATGGCTATAGAGGAGTATCCTGAGGTTTGGTCTTCTAATACTACTGTTCTTTTAACATTAATTTTAGGTGTTATGGGAGAGTTACTATTAATTATATATACAACGTTAGAGGAAGATATTAAGTTAGAGGTTGTTCTAAGTTTTCATGGGGAAGGTGATTGATATCTATATGATACTGGTGATACAGGATTTTTTAGTGAAGAGCCTATAAGTATTGCGGCTCTTTATAGTTATGGATTTTGACTTGTGATTGTGTCTGGGTGATCTTTGGTGACATGTATTGTTGTGGTGATAGAGATTACACGAGGGAATTAAGGATTGAAAGGCTGATTAAGAGAGTAATTATAAAAGAGAGAAAATATGATTTAATAAGTCCTTTTTGACTAGAAACTGCGGTAGAGTAGATTTTTTGGATATTAGAGATAAGTTTGGGTAATGATATCTCAATTCAAGTTAGGTCTAGAACTATCGAGGCTAGCGTTTGGCTTGTTAATAAGCTGGTAAATGGAATTAGGCGGTGAATTGTGATAGGGAAATAACCAAGCATATTTGAGAAGTTGTAGTGGTTTTTGATTGAAGGTAATTTTAGGTTTTGTGTTAGTATACTAAGCTCTAAGGCTAAAATGAAACCTGTTAGAGTAATTAGCAGGGCGGTGAGTTTTAAGTATGTTGGTATGGTTATTTGTGGTGTTGTTATTGGGGGTAAGTTTAGTGAGATTAAAAATCCAGCAAAGATGCTTCCAATTAATAGACGTTTGATAGGATTGATTAGGAGGGGATTATTTTCATTGATTAGAATTAGAGTATTGAATCGTGGCTGTCCTAGTAATACGTAATATAAAATGCGTGTACTATAAACGGCTGTTAGGGTGGTTGCAATTAGTGTAATTAGAAGGGCTCAGGCGTTGGTATACGACGTGTTAGCAGATTCGATAATTAGGTCTTTTGAATAAAAGCCTGTTAAGAAAGGGGTACCTGTTAATGCTAAGCTACCAATAATAAGGGATGTAGTGGTGAATGGCATTGCTTTATATAGGCCACCTATTTTTCGAATGTCTTGCTCATCATTTAAGTTATGAATGATTGAGCCTGAGCATATAAATAATATGGCTTTAAAGAATGCGTGAGTACAGATGTGTAGGAATGCTAGATGTGGTTGATTAATTCCAATTGTTACTATTATTAGACCTAATTGACTGGATGTTGAGAATGCTACAATTTTTTTAATATCATTTTGGGTGAGTGCGCAGATAGCTGCAAATAGTGTTGTTAGTGCACCTAGTGTTAAGATTAATGTTTTAGCGAGGTCATTATTTTCTACTAGAGGATAAAATCGAATAAGGAGGAAAATGCCGGCGACAACTATAGTGCTTGAGTGAAGTAATGCTGAGACAGGTGTTGGGCCTTCTATTGCGGAAGGTAGTCAAGGGTGTAATCCAAATTGGGCTGATTTTCCTGTAGCAGCCAGAATTAAACCTAATAGTGGTAGATTATTATGATTAATGTCAGTTAAAAAAATTTGGTGTAGTTCTCAGGAGTTTGAATAGGATATAAATCATGCTATTGCTAGAATAAATCCAACATCGCCAATTCGGTTGTAGAGGATGGCTTGTAGGGCAGCGGTGTTCGCGTCTGTACGACCATATCATCATCCGATTAGAAGGAAGGATATGATTCCCACTCCTTCTCAGCCAATAAATAGTTGGAATAAATTGTTAGCGGTAACTAGGAGTATTATTGTGATTAAAAATATTAAGAGGTATTTGAAGAATTGATTAATGTTAGGGTCTGAGTGTATATATCATATGGAAAATTCTATAATAGATCAAGTGACGAATAAGGCTACTGGTATAAAAAGTAATGAGAAATAATCTAGTTTGAAGCTTATAGTTAATTTTATTGTTTGGAGAGTCATTCAATGTCAGTTAGAAATAATTGCTTCGTGGCCGAAGTTAATAAATAAGAGAGCAGGGATTAAGCTAATGAAAAATGCATAAGAGATAATTATTTTTACATAATGTGGATATTTGTTGGTATTATAAATAGGTAAAAAAGCTATTGCTACTGGTAATAGTAATACTAATAGTGCGGCTAGTATAGAGGCTAGGAAGTAGTTAATTACTTTTATTTGGAGTTGCACCAATTTTTTGGCTCCTAAGACCAACGGATAACTTCTATCCTTTAAAAGTGAAAAAGCCATGCGTTTAGGCATGGAGGCATGAATTAGCAGTTCTTGCAGTCTTTTTCGGTAAATAAGAAGATATCAACTTCTGTTATTAGATTCACAATCTAATGTTTTTGTTAAACTATATTTACAAAATGTAGGGCCTAAAATAAGCTTGGGATTAAATGTAAGGAGAAGCAGTGGTAATATGTGTAGGGCTATAAGAGCATTTTCTCGTGTAAATGATGGGTTAATTGTTTGAATATGTTGAGAATATTTTCCTCGTTGGGTCATAATTAATATATATAAGGAGTATAAGGCTGTAATAACTACATTTACTCCTGTTAATAATATTGTAACATATGACCAGGAGAAGGAAGAAATAATTACAAATAGTTCTCCAATTAAGTTAATTGTTGGTGGTAGTGCAAGGTTAGTTAAACTACCTAGAAGTCATCAGGTGGCTATAATTGGTAAAATTGTTTGTAGTCCTCGTGCTAGAATTATAGTACGACTGTGAATGCGTTCATAGTTAGTATTAGCTAAACAAAATAGTATGGACGAAGTTAAGCCATGGGCGATTATTAGGGCTGTTGCCCCTATGAAGCTTCAAGGGGTTTGAATGAGGATAGCTACAATTACTAGGGCTATATGACTTACGGAGGAGTAGGCAATAAGAGATTTAAGGTCTGTTTGGCGTAAGCAAATAGAGCTAGTTATAACTATACCTCATAATGATAAGGTTAAAAAAGGAAATAATATATACTCTGTTAATGGGTCAAGTAGAGTTGTAATGCGTATTATGCCATAGCTTCCAAGTTTTAGGAGAACTGCTGCTAGAACTATTGAGCCGGCAACAGGGGCTTCAACATGGGCTTTTGGTAGCCACAAGTGAAGCCCATATAATGGTATTTTTACTATGAATGCCATTATGCATGCTAATCATAAAAAATCATTTGATCAGGAGTTTAAAATGTTTTGAGTTCAGATATGAGTAATAGAGATATTAAGTGTACCTAATAGATTTTGAATATAAACGAGGGCAACTAGTAAGGGAAGGGAGCCAATTAATGTATAGAATAAGAAATATAATCCGGCGTTTAATCGTTCCGTTTGGTTTCCCCATCGGGTAATGAGAATTAGAGTGGGTACGAGAGTAGCCTCAAATAGGATATAAAATAAGATTAATTCTGTGGCGGAAAATGTTATGATAAGAAAGATTTGGAGTGAAATTAATATTGAAATATATGTTTTTTTCCGCATTTCTGTGTCATTTATGAGATGATTTTGGCTGGCAATAATTATTAATGGTAGGAGTCATGTTGTTAATGCAAGGAGAGGCGAAGAAAGTGAGTCAGAATAAAAAGTGGTAGAGAAGTAAAGGGCGTTATTATCTGGTTGATTGAAAAGATTTAGAGCTATTAGGGCAATTAGTAAGCTGTATAGGGTTGTATTAATTCAAATATTTTTTTTGTTGCTCAGTCAGGTAAGGGGAATTATTATAATGGAAGGAATAATAAGTTTTAGCATTGTAATAAATTTAAGTTTTGAACAAAATCAGCGCCGTATGTGTTTGATACTATTACTAATAGTGATAAACCAATGGCTGCTTCACATGCAGCGAATACTAAAAGTACAATGGGTAATATATTTGCTAGTGTGAAATGTGTAGTTAAAATTGTTATTGCCCCTAGAGTAAAAAGTGCTAGTATTATTCCTTCTAAGCACAGTAGAGATGATATTAGATGGGTTCGGTATATTAAAAGTCCTAGTATAGAAATGGAAAATGCGAGGGCAGTATTTATGTAAACTAGAGACATTTGATAATTATGAAATTAATCATAATTTAATGAGTCGAAATCATTTGTTTTTATTAAACTAATTATCTTATTCAGTTCATTCGAGGCCTTGATGTAATCATTCATAAGCTAGGCTTATAGCAAGTAGAAAAATTAGGGCTAGGGCTATAATAGCTATTATGTTTAAACTATTTGTTTGGGAAGCTCATGGAAGGGGAAGTAGTAGGGCAATTTCTAAATCAAATAGTAGAAATGTAATAGCAATTAGGAAAAATTTTATAGAAAAAGGAAGGCGAGCAGAACCTATTGGGTCGAATCCACATTCGTAGGGGCTTGCTTTCTCTGAGTAAATATTTAGCTGGGGTAATCAGAATGCGATTGTTACAAGTAATGAAGCTAATGAAATGTTTGTTATTAGAGCGAGAAATAGGTTCATTACTCTCTCTCGGGCTGAACCGAGACTAACTGATTGGAAGTCAGTTGTACTAATAATACTAAGAGAGTATGAGCCTCATCAATAAATTGATACATATAAGAATAGTCAGACTACGTCTACGAAATGTCAATATCATGCTGCTGCTTCAAAGCCTAAGTGATGTTTTGATGTAAAATGAAAATTGAGTTGGCGTAAAAGACAGATTATTAAGAATGTAGAGCCGATGATTACATGAAAGCCATGAAATCCCGTAGATATAAAAAATGTAGAGCCGTAAATGCCGTCTGAAATAGTAAAAGGTGCTTCATAATATTCTGCTGCTTGCAGTAGGGTAAAATAAACGCCTAAGGCAATTGTAATTAAGAGGGCCTGAATTGTATGTTTACGATTTCCTTCTATAAGGCTGTGGTGTGCTCAGGTGATAGAAACGCCTGAAGCTAATAGGACGGATGTATTAAGTAGTGGAACTTCTAAAGGATTTAGGGGTTTAATCCCGGCGGGAGGTCAATAACCTCCTAGCTCATGTGTAGGAGCTAGGCTAGAGTGATAGAAAGCTCAAAAAAATCCTGCGAAGAAAAATACTTCTGATACAATAAAAAGAATTATTCCGTAGCGTAAGCCTTTTTGGACGATTGGCGTATGATGTCCTTGAAAGGTTCCTTCACGGATTACATCACGTCATCATTGATATATAGTAAGTATATTACCTAATAATCCTAATATAATAAGATTAGTTGAGTTAAAATGAAATCATATTACTAAGCCGGATGTTAATAGTAATGCTGATAAGGCGCCAGTTAATGGTCAAGGGCTAGGATTAACTATATGATAAGCATGAGTTTGGTGGGTCATTAGGTATTATCATGCAGGTAGAGGCTAACTAGTAATGTAAAAACGTAAGCTTGAATTAAGGCCACTGCAAATTCAAGAATAGTTAACATTATTAAGATAATAAATGTGATGAGTGCGGTAGTTGGGCTAATACTTGAGAGTACTAATGTAGCGCCTCCGATTAGATGAATGAGAAGATGTCCGGCTGTAATGTTGGCTGTAAGTCGTACGGCTAATGCTATGGGTTGAATAAATAAACTAATAGTTTCGATAATAATTAGTATAGGAATTAATGGTAAAGGAGTTCCTTGAGGTAAGAAATGGGCTAGTGAGGCCTTGGTTTTATATCGAAATCCGGTAATCACTGCTCCAGCTCATAAGGGAATAGCTATGCCAAGGTTTATAGAGAGCTGAGTAGTGGGGGTAAAAGAGTGGGGTAATAGTCCTAATAGGTTAGTTGAGCCAATAAATAAGATTAAGGATATTAATATAAGTGTTCATGTTTGGCCCTTTTGGTTATGAATAGCTATTATTTGTTTGGATGTTAATTGAATTAATCATTGTTGAAGAGCGGTTAGTCGATTAGTAATTAGTCGATTAGGGGTAGGGAATATAATGCTAGGAAACATAACAATAAAAACAACAATAGGAAGGCCTATTATTGTTGGGGTAGCGAAAGAGGCGAATAAATTTTCGTTCATTTAGATTCTCAAGGGGTGTGCTGTTTTAAAGTTTTTAGTAATTTAGGTTCAGGTATATTAGGATATAAAAATTTTGAAATTTTTAATTGAAATAAGATAAATAATGTTAAGAGTATAGAAATGATTGTGATAAATCATGTTGAAGTATCAAGTTGTGGCATTTCATTAAGGAGAGATTTAAGCTCCCATTCTTTAACTTAAAAGGTTAACGCTACTATAGCTTCTCAATGATATTAAATTATTGATGAAGATCATTTTTCAAAAGTTTTTAGAGGGACAAGTTCAAGTACAATTGGTATAAAGCTATGGTTAGAGCCACAGATTTCAGAGCATTGCCCATAATATAAGCCTGGCCGGGTTGCTAAAAGAGTAGTTTGGTTTAGTCGTCCCGGAATAGCGTCGGTTTTTAGGCCTAAAGAGGGGACTGCTCATGAGTGAAGTACGTCTTCAGATGTTACTAATACTCGAATTGTTATTTCTATTGGTAAGACTGCGCGGTTATCTACTTCAAGTAAGCGAAGATCACCGGGTTTTAGCTCTGAGGTAGGAATTATATAAGAGTCAAAATTTAGTTCATCATAATCAGTATATTCGTAGCTTCAGTACCACTGATGACCTACTGTTTTAATGGTTAAAGTAGGATTATTAATTTCGTCTATTATATAAAGAATGCGTAAAGAGGGTAATGCAATTATTACTAAGATAATAGCGGGTAAGATAGTTCAAATTGTTTCCACTGCCTGAGCATCTATTGTGCTAGTGTGAGTAAGTTTGGTAGTCAATATAGCAGAAATAATATATAGGACTAAAGAACTAATTAAAAATACAATCATTAATGCATGATCATGAAAGTTTATTAATTCTTCTATAATAGGTGATGTGGCATCTTGTAAGCCTATTTGAAATGGATATGCCATGGAGATATACAGGAGTTTCGCCTGTAGTTTAACCTTGACAAGGTTATGTATTATTATACTAATATCTCATTGAGAAAGACATAAAGGTTATGAAGTTGGCTTGAAACCAATTTTAGGGGGTTCAATTCCTTCCTTTCTTATTATTTAGAATTAATATAGACGGGTTCCTCGAAAGTATGATAAGGTGGAGGACATCCATATATTCACTCGATATTTGTTGTAGTCAATTCAACAGAGCTAACCTCACGTTTTGATGCAAATGCTTCTCAGATTATAAATACTATAATAATTACAGCTGTAAGGGAAATAAAAGACCCTATAGATGAAACAGTGTTTCAGGTTGTGTAGGCGTCTGGGTAATCAGAGTACCGTCGAGGCATGCCAGATAGACCTAGGAAATGTTGGGGGAAAAATGTTATATTTACACCAATGAACATAATAGCAAAGTGGATTTTAGCTCAAGTTGAGCTAAGAGAATAGCCTGTAAATAAGGGAAATCAATGGACGAATCCAGCGATAATTGCGAATACGGCCCCCATAGATAAGACATAGTGGAAATGGGCAACTACATAGTATGTGTCATGTAATACGATGTCTAAAGATGAATTGGCTAGGACAATTCCAGTTAATCCGCCGACAGTAAATAGAAAAATAAAGCCTAGGGCTCATAATATAGCGGGAGATCATTTAATATTTCCTCCATGAAGGGTTGCTAATCAACTGAATACTTTTACTCCAGTAGGGATTGCAATGATTATTGTAGCAGATGTAAAATAAGCACGTGTGTCGACGTCTAAACCAACAGTAAATATATGGTGAGCTCACACAATAAATCCTAAGAAACCAATAGATATTATTGCTCATACTATTCCTATATAACCAAATGGTTCTTTTTTCCCTGAATAATAAGTTACTACATGTGAGATAATCCCGAAACCAGGTAAAATAAGAATATAAACTTCTGGGTGCCCAAAGAACCAGAATAGGTGTTGGTAAAGAATGGGGTCACCTCCTCCTGCAGGGTCGAAAAAAGTTGTGTTTAGGTTTCGGTCCGTTAGTAATATAGTAATCCCTGCTGCTAAGACTGGTAGAGATAGTAGGAGTAAAACAGCAGTGATTAGGACGGATCAGACGAATAAAGGAGTTTGATATTGTGATAGTGCAGGGGGTTTTATATTAATAATTGTTGTAATAAAGTTAATTGAGCCAAGAATAGATGATACACCTGCTAAATGTAGAGAGAAGATTGCTAGATCAACTGAGGCACCTGCATGGGCCAAGTTTCCGGCTAAAGGAGGATAAACAGTTCAACCAGTCCCTGCGCCAGCTTCAACAGTGGAAGAAGCTAGTAATAAGAGGAAAGAGGGCGGAAGGAGTCAAAAGCTTATGTTGTTTATACGCGGGAAGGCTATGTCAGGGGCTCCAATTATTAAGGGAATTAGTCAGTTTCCAAAACCGCCCATTATGATTGGTATTACTATAAAGAAAATTATAATGAAAGCATGGGCAGTTACGATAACATTATAAATCTGATCATCGCCAAGTAGAGCCCCTGGCTGGCCGAGTTCAGCACGAATTAAGATGCTTAGGGCTGTACCAACTATACCAGCTCAGGCACCAAAAACTATATATAATGTTCCAATATCTTTGTGATTAGTGGAGAAGAGTCAGCGAGTTATGAACATAGGTAAAAGGGGTAAAATGGCTGAATTAAGCATTAGACTGTAAATCTAAAGATAAAGGTGTAAATCCTTTTTTTACCAATAGAAGTCCTGTAGTGAATAATCATATTGAATTGCAAATTCAAAGGAGCAGCTTCAATTCTGCCGGGGCTTCTCCCGCCTACTTTCTCCTTTTTCAAGGCGGGAGAAGTAGATTGAAGCCAGTTGTTTAGGGTATTTAGCTGTTAACTAAAATTTCGAGGGATTATAGCCCTCCAATCTAGGAAGGATTTAGCTTAATAAAAGTGGTTGATTTGCATTCAATTGATGTAAGATAGAGTCTTGCAGTCCTTATATTCAGAAGTTAAGTAAATTTACTTGCTTAGAGCTTTGAAGGCTCTTGGTCTATGTAACCTAAACTTCTAATTGAGCAAAATAAATAAAGGGGTTAGGGGTAAGGCTGAGGTTGAAATTATGATTAGTGGTGATATTATTGGTAACGTATTTGTGTTTTGAAATTGTCATACGAGTTTTGTATTGTTTATTGTAGGGAATATTGTTAAAGCAGTTGAGTATATTAGACGTATATAAAAAAATAAGTTGAGTAATGCTAGAACTGCCATTAGGGTAGGAAAAATTACGCTGTTGTTTTTTGTTAATTCTTGAATAATTATTCATTTTGGTATAAATCCTGTGAGTGGGGGTAGACCCCCTAGGGATAAAAGAGTAACTAGGGATGAGATTGTAATAATTGGTGTCTTGTTTCAGGTGAGGGATAAAGATAGGGTAGAGGTAGTTGAAGTGAAAATTAATAATATGAATATTGAAGTTGTTATGAGAACATAAATAAGTAAATTTAGAAAGGAGAGATTGGGGTTATAAATTATAATTGCTATTATTCAGCCTATGTGAGCAATGGATGAATATGCTATGATTTTGCGTAGTTGTGTTTGGTTTAGGCCCCCTCAGCCGCCAATTATAATTGATACTAGTGATAATAATAATAATATATTTGTATTTAGTGATGAATAAATTTGGTATAGAAGAGATAATGGAGCAATTTTTTGTCATGTTAAGAGGATTATTCCTGAACTTAAGGGAATTCCTTGGGTTACTTCTGGAACCCAAAAATGGAATGGAGCTAGGCCTAGTTTTATTACAAGGGCAATGGTAATAAGTGTAGAGGCGATATAATTTTCTATATTTGTGATTGTTCATTGTCCGGAATATATTAAGTTAATAATAATGGCTAGTATAAGAATCATAGATGCTGTGGCCTGTGTTAAGAAATATTTGGTTGCTGCCTCCATTGATCGGGGGGAGTATTTCTTTATAAGGATGGGTACAATGGCTATTATGTTCATTTCGAAGCCTAATCAAGTTATAAATCAATGTGAACTTGTCATTACAATAGACGTTCCTAATATGATAGTTCCTAGGAGAATAATGAAAATTATAGGATTAATTAGTAGGGGAAGGTATTAACCGACATTTTCGGGGTATGGGCCCGATAGCTTAAATTAGCTTACCTTACTAGAACTTGGTGTAGAATGGTAGCACGGAGATTTTTGATTTCTCAGGGGTAGGTTCGATTCCTATAATTCTAGAAATAAGAGGATTTAAACCTCTATGATTTACTCTATCAAAGTAACTCTTTTATCAGACATATTTCTTATATTTGGGGTGGGATGCTTGAAGTAAAGATTGGGAATGCTACGTATCATATGCAGAGGGCTAAGGTTAGGGGGAGAAAATTTTTTCATAGTAGATGCATTAATTGGTCATAGCGGAATCGAGGATATGAGGCGCGTACTCATAAAAATGAGGCTGTTAGTAGGAGAGCTTTTATTATAAAGTTAGTTGAATATAATTCGGGTCAGTGAGGGTTATGTAATGCACCTAGAAAAAGAATTGTGGTTAAAATATTTATTATAATAATATTAGCATATTCGGCTAGGAAAAATAATGCGAATGGACCTGCCGCGTATTCAACATTAAAGCCTGAGACTAATTCTGATTCTCCTTCTGTAAGGTCAAATGGAGCACGATTGGTTTCTGCTAAAGTGGAAATATATCATATTATGGCTAATGGTCAAGATGCAAATAGTAGTCATGCATATTCTTGTGTAATGATTAGGTTTCCAAGAGAGTATGAGCCGCTTATTAGTAGAATTGACAAGAGGATAATGGCTAGGGTCACTTCGTATGAAATTGTTTGGGCTACTGCTCGTAATGCACCAATTAGTGCATATTTTGAGTTGGAAGCCCAGCCGGACCATAAGATTGAGTAGACAGATAAGCTTGAGACTGCAAGGAGGAAAAGAACACCTAGATTTATGTTAATGAGTGAATAAGGTATTGGGAGTGGAAGTCATATAGTTAAGGCTAGTGTAAGTGCTAGGATTGGTGCGGCAATAAATATGGATACTGAGGATGTTAATGGGCGTAAGGGTTCTTTAATAAAGAGTTTTACGGCGTCGGCAATAGGTTGAAGGAGGCCATAGGGGCCAACAATGTTAGGTCCTTTTCGTATCTGTATATACCCTAGCATTTTGCGTTCGACTAGAGTTAAAAAGGCAACTGCTAGCAGTACAGGAACAATCAGAATAAGGAGATTAATTATAAACATATTGTTAGAGAGAGGATTTGAACCTCTGAAAATAAAGGTTTAAGTTTTATGCAATTACCGGGCTCTGCCACTCTAACGAACCCTGGTCTAGGGTTAGTGTTATAAATAGTTGTTCAGGTTGAGATAGTTTCATCTGTTAATCTGTGGGAGCGCTCTTTAGAGTAGGCTTCATTTCTCTTGTCCTTTCGTACTGGGAGAAATTTTTAATAGATAGAAACCGACCTGGATTTCTCCGGTCTGAACTCAGATCACGTAGGACTTTAATCGTTGAACAAACGAACCTTTAATAGCTGCTGCACCATTTGGGTGTCCTGATCCAACATCGAGGTCGTAAACCCTATTGTCGATATGAACTCTCAAATAGGATTGCGCTGTTATCCCTAGGGTAACTTGTTTCGTTGATCAATTTGATTGGATCAATAAGTTATATCACTTTGACAGGTAAGTCTTAGTTAAAATTACTCGGAGGTTTTATTATACTCCGAGGTCACCCCAACCAAAATTTGTTGTTCAGTTAAAATAAGATTATTCCTGTTGGATTAAGTTTGAATTTTGTTGAACACTTAAATTTAAGCTCCATAGGGTCTTCTCGTCTTATTTTTTTATTCCCGCCTCTTCACGGGAGGGTCAATTTCACTGATTAAAAGTAAGAGACAGTTAAACCCTCGTGTGGCCATTCATACAAGTCCCTAATTAAGGAACAAATGATTATGCTACCTTTGCACGGTCAGGATACCGCGGCCGTTAAACTAATGTCACTGGGCAGGCAGTGCCTCTAATACTAATAATGCTAGAGGTGATGTTTTTGGTAAACAGGCGGGGTTTATGTTTGCCGAGTTCCTTTTACTTTTTTTAATCTTTCCTTATATTCACTCCGGTGTTGGATTAACAATGTTGTGATAAATTATTAATTTGATGAATAGATTTATCTAATTGTTAACTATCAGTTAGGATTCGGGCTGATATACACGTGTGTATGGAGATAAAAATCTTGTTACTCATTTTAACAGTATTTCTTCTACAGATAGGTAGAATAATCCAGTAGTCATATTAGGAGTTTATGTAATTAATTTTTTGGATTAAATATAAATTTTACTGTTGAGCTTGAACGCTTTCTTAATTGATGGCTGCTTTTAGGCCAACTATGGTAATTAAATAAATTTACTCACTAATTAAGGTTGTAATCTTGTTCTGCAGAGCTGTACCTCTGCAGATTAACATTTAAGCTTACATTAAAATTTAATATTTTTTAGGTAAGCTTAAAGTTGAACTAAAATTCTCGTCTGGATAACCAGCTATCACCAGGCTCGGTAGGCATATCACCTCTATTCATAAATCTTCTCACTATTTTGCCACATAGATGAGTTGGCTCTATTAGCTGTTCATGAATAGCTCGTCTGGTTTCGGGATAATTAACTAAAGTGCTCTTTGCTAAGGTTATTCTAGTTAAGTCATTATGCAAAAGGTACAAGGGGTAATCTTTGCTGTATTATACTTTTAATAATTTCTTTCACTCGTTCCCTTACGGTACTGTCTCTATTGCGCCAAGGAAATTATTTCTATCTCCTATACTCTAATATTAATTAAATGTTTTGTTTGTTTTGGTTTTCAAGTTTTAACTTGAGGTTCATTTTATGGGCTAGCCTTAGTTCAAAATGGTCACTAGGGGTGAAATCTCCTGAGTGTAAGTCAGGTGCTTTGATTAAGCTACATTTTGATTCATCCAAGCACACTTTCCAGTATGCTTACCTTGTTACGACTTATCTCTTCTAATATGTGTTAGCTGTAAATTAGTTATAATTTAGCGTTCATACTTGAAGAGGGTGACGGGCGGTGTGTGCGTGCTTCATGGCCTTATTCAGTTAAGCGCTCTATTCTTAACTTACTACTAAATCCTCCTTTGGTCTTTAGTTTCATAAAGACTTTCGTTTTAAATGGTTGTTCTATATTTAGAAAATGTAGCCCATTTCTTCCCACTTCATAAGCTACACCTTGACCTAACGTTTTTATGTAAAATACTTTGGCTTACTATTATGCCTTTTAAGGGTTTGCTGAAGATGGCGGTATATAGGCGGAATTAGCAAGAAGTGGTGAGGTTTATCGGGGTGTATCGATTACAGAACAGGCTCCTCTAGATGGATATAAAGCACCGCCAAGTCCTTTGAGTTTTAAGCTGTGGCTAGTAGTTCTCTGGCGAACAGTTTTGTTATTTAATTGTTTTGGTTTAGGGCTAAGCATAGTGGGGTATCTAATCCCAGTTTGGTTCTTAGCTATCGTGTATAGGATGTAATAAAGTTACTTTAGTAGTTTGATTTTCTTTTAACTAATGCTTTCTACGGCTTAGTTAAGTCTTAGCTTTATTTATAAATTTCTTCTTTAACACACTTTACGCCGGTGCTTATTATCTTGGGTTAATCGTATGACCGCGGTGGCTGGCACGAAATTTACCAACCCTAAATGTAGTATAACTAGGTCAAACTTTCGTTTATAGCCTAATTTTTATCACTGCTGTTTCCCGTGGGGGTGTGGCTGAGCAAGGTGTTGTAAGCTACTCTTTGATAGAGCGTGCTTGATACCAACTCCTTTAAATCATTTAGATTTGAAGGGTATTCTCACAGGGGGGCGGAGACTTGCATGTGTAATTTTACTACCAGACAATAAGAAGGCTGGGACCAAACCTTTTAAATGTTTATGGGGTATAAAATACCCATCTAAGCATTTTCAGTGCTTTGCTTTATTTAAGCTACATTAAC